GGTTTGATTTAGGAGTTTGTTGGTTTGTTTACGGCGAATGTTTTGTGTTTTTGTTTTGTTTTTTATGTTTGTTTTTGATGGGGGGGGGGCCGCCAATTTTTGGGGCTGATTATATGAATAGTTACTGGAAGGTGTCTGTCTTGGATGGGCTGGTTTAGGGGAATGTTATACGAATGTTGGTTGAATGAGTATTTAGGACTACGATAAGATAAATGGTTTGAATTGGGTTTGGTGATGAGGAGGAGGGGGAAGATAGAGGAAAGTTAAACGCTAAGCGAATGAATAACGATTGTTTGAACAATGTAGGGGGATGTTATATGAATGAAGTCGTTTGTTTTGTTAAAATTGCAAAATAAAAATGAACGATAAAAAAAAGGGGTAAAAATTGGGGTTTAGGTGTGAATTCCTAGGAGTTGAAGAAAAAAAAAATATGTCCGGCAACCATGACATTATTAGCTACTATATAGGTAGCTGGGGGACCCTCCATGAATGGGGTGAAAGTGCATCAGTGTCAAGTTTGCGACGACCTTATCCATAAAACCATGACACTAGGTACATTAGGTGCATCTAGCCGTACGCATGTCATATGATGGACATGTCAAGAGGAAGATATCTCCTGCTACGCACTTGAAGGGCTTATTGAGAAGACCCCAAAAAGAGACTAAGTGCTAGGGCGGTCGGATGCCGCGATAACGAGGCAAAGGGAGGAGTATTCAGCCGACCGCTTGTATCTGTGAAGAGCAAGAAGGAAGGATTTGAGCAAGTTATGGCCCTGAAATAGGAACCAGAGGCACAAAAGAGCAAGTTGGGCGAGGGTGTAGGGGGAAAGTATGGTCCTGAAGCTGGTCGTTTGGGGCATGGGTATACGTCGAGTAGCTCGGTTCTCGTGAGGATTACGATTAATAGATAACCAGGTTCTCTGGCTTGGGAGTACTTGAAAGCTGTTGGAGAGTAATTTGGGTTTAGGAGGTGGGCGAAACTTATGGACTTAGAGGGTTCATTAATGTGCTGGACGTTCCTCGTTTGTTGGACGGTGTTATGTACGGGTGGTTATTATCGATCTTGGGTAACGCTTGTCTGTGTTGATATGGGTAGGATCACTTGGGTTTGTTGTGCTTGAAGTGGGAATGTGCCTGGAGAATTGTTTGTCCGTTTGCATTTGTATGGGCGTTGATATTTGAGTTTGGTTGGGTCTTGCATTACTTGTTATGTGGATTATCCTACATTGGTGAGATGTCTAATGTGGTCGATAATTGTATGCAAAGACATACATACCCTAAAAAGCATGCAAAAATGCATGTGGGGGGGGAAGGGGGGGGGTATGGAGCTTGAAAGTGGGCTAAGGATGCGAGTAGTTCTTGTAGTTAAATTTTAATAACGATGGTTTTTCAGACCATAGATCCTGGGGAGGGTCCAGGCAGGAATCTATGATAACTTTTGTTTTATTTATGAGTTTATGCTTTGTTCTTGGGGGGTTAGCAGTTGCGTCTAATCCTTCTCCTTATTATGGGGTGATAGGTTTAGTCTTAGCTTCTGTTGTTGGGTGTGGATGATTGGTGAGCTTGGGGGTTTCTTTTGTGTCCTTAGTGCTTGTGATAGTGTATTTGGGGGGAATGTTGGTAGTGTTTGTTTATTCTGTATCGCTGGCAGCCGATCCTTATCCGGAGTCCTGAGGAAGCTGACGAGTTGTTGGCTATGGTCTTGGAATGGGGTTAGTGGTTGCCGTGGGGGTTGTTGTAGGGGGGTTTTCTGGGGTGTTTATTGGGGGAGAAACAGTGAATAATGCAGGTCTGTCGTGAATTCGATCGGATTTTAGCGGCGTAGCTATGTTTTATTCATTGGGGGCAGGTTTATTTTTGATTGCAGGATGAGGTCTACTACTGACTTTGTTTGTGGTTTTAGAACTTGTTCGGGGGTTATCTCGGGGGGCAATTCGGGCGGTTTAAATTGGTAGGTCAGAGAGTAGTTTAATTGAAAACGTCAGCTTTGGGAGTTGGTGATGAAGGTTTGATTCCTTTCTCTCTGATTGGGTTAACTCTAAGAAGGGGCGTAGTCTTCAATCTTTGGCTTACAAGACCAATGTTTTTATAAACTATTAGAGTTGATTAAAGTTTCAGAAGTTTGTTTTCTAGTACACTTACGATTGGGAATAGAACTAGAATAATTATGAAGTAGGAGAATGAGGCTAGTTGTCCGATGATAATAAATGGGTGTTCAACTGGTTGGCTGCCTACTCATGTTAGGACAAGTAAGTTGGTGACTAAGATTCAGAATAGGATTTGTGATAGGGGTCGGAAAGTTATTGAACGTAGTTTTGATGTGTGGAGTAGGGGGGCTAGGAATAGTACTAGGACTGAAGCGGCTAGGGCTAATACACCTCCTAGTTTGTTTGGGATTGATCGAAGGATGGCGTACGCGAATAGGAAGTATCACTCTGGTTTGATGTGTGGAGGTGTAGCTAGTGGATTAGCTGGCGTAAAGTTTTCTGGGTCCCCTAGGAGGTTTGGGGAGAATAGAGCTAGGGTGATGAGTGAGATGATTATTAGTGCAAATCCTAAGATATCTTTGATGGAGTAGTATGGGTGGAATGGAATTTTGTCGCAGTCTGATGAAATTCCGAGAGGGTTGTTTGAGCCAGTTTCATGTAAGAAAGTGAGGTGAACCAGCGTCAGGCCTGCGATCACGAATGGAAGGAGAAAGTGGAGGGCAAAGAATCGGGTTAGGGTGGGGTTGTCTACTGAGAATCCTCCTCAGGCTCATTCCACCAGAGTTTGTCCAATATATGGGATTGCTGAGAATAGGTTAGTAATGACTGTAGCACCTCAGAAGGATATTTGTCCTCAAGGCAGTACATATCCTACGAAGGCGGTTGCTATTAGGATTAGAAGTAGTAGGACTCCGATGTTTCAGGTTTCTTTGTTGAGGTATGAGCCGTAGTAGAAGCCTCGGCCGATGTGTAGGTAGATGCAAATGAAAAATAGGGAAGCTCCGTTTGCATGTAGGTTACGGATTAGTCATCCAAATTGGACATTTCGGCAGATGTGGGCTACGGAGGTGAAGGCTAGAGAGGTATCTGCTGTGTAGTGTATGGCTAGCAGTAGACCTGTGATGATTTGAGAAGCTAGGCAGAGGCCTAATAGGGATCCGAAGTTTCATCAAGCTGAGATGTTTGATGGGGTAGGGAGATCGATCAGGGAGTCGTTGATGATTTTTAGCACTGGGTGGTTTTTGCGTAGATTGAGGGCCATTAAGTTGGTTCTGTATGATGATAGGAGGATGATGAAGATTGATAGGGCGAATGATCCTAGGTAGGCTTTAATTAGACCTGTGTGTAGGGTGGTAGCGGTTTTTGATACTATGATTTGTAAGCTGGCTAGTCCTTCTGGGCCTAGTATTTTGTATCAGGAGTGGTCAATGAGGTGGGAGGCGATGTTTTGGCCTCCGCTGAGTAGTTTTGTTGTATTGAAGCGATGTATTAGGGGATTGAAGTAACCTAGGGATGAGGAGAAGTTTGAGAAAGGGTTTTGTTTTGGGAGGATTAGGGCTTGGGTTAGTTTTGATAGCTCTAGGGCTAAAACAATTCCTAAAATTGTGACTACTATAGCTGTGATTTTGATGGATAGTGGTATTGTCATTGGCGGGGTTTTTGCAGGCGGGATGTAAGAGGTGATTAGGAATCCTGCTGTGATGCTTCCTAGTGCAAGGCGGGTAATTGGGGAGAGGATTGCTGGGTTGTTTTCGTTTATAGGGGTTAGAGGAGGAATGCGAACAAAGCCTGTTTGGACTAGCAGGGTTATTCGAAGTGTGTAGATTGCAGTGAATGATGTGGCTAGAAGGGTTAGGAGTAGGGCTCAGGTGTTTAAGTATGAGGTGTTGAGGCTTTCGATGATTTGGTCTTTTGAGTAGAATCCTGCTAAGAATGGTGTTCCTATTAGGGCTAGGTTGCCAATTGTTAAACATGAAGTGGTTGTTGGTAGTATTTTTTGTAGTCCTCCTATTTTTCGAATGTCTTGTTCACCATTGAGGTTGTGGATGATAGACCCGGAACATAGGAATAGCATGGCTTTGAAGAATGCGTGGGTTGAGATGTGTAGGAAAGCTAGTTGGGGAAGGTTTAGTCCAATTGTAACTATTATTAGTCCTAGCTGGCTTGATGTGGAGAAAGCAATGATTTTTTTGATGTCGTTTTGGGTTAGGGCGCATGTAGCTGCAAATAGGGTGGATAGAGCTCCTAGGCATAGGCATAGGGTTAAAGCAGTTGGGTTGTTATCGAATAGTGGGTGGGTTCGGATAAGTAGGAAGATTCCGGCTACAACTATTGTGCTAGAGTGGAGCAGGGCAGATACAGGGGTTGGGCCTTCTATGGCTGCTGGGAGTCATGGGTGAAGACCAAATTGGGCGGATTTGCCTGCTGCGGCTAGGATTAGGCCTATGAGTGGTAAGGTGGGGGTTTGGTCTGGCGAGGAGATTTGTTGGATTTCCCATGTGTTTATGGTAGAGGCCAGTCATGCCATGCATAAAATGAGGCCTACATCTCCTACGCGATTGTAAAGTACAGCCTGTAGAGCAGCGGTGTTGGCTTCTGCTCGACCGTGTCATCAGCTAATTAGAAGGAATGATATGATCCCAACTCCTTCTCATCCGATGAATAGGAGGAATAGGTTGTTGGATGCAATTAGGATGAGTATAGCGATTAGGAAAAGTAGGAGGTAGGTGAAGAATTTTGTGATATATGGATCTGAGGCTATGTATCATGTTGCAAATTGTAGGATAGATCATGATACAAATAGGGCAATTGGGAAGAAGGTTAGTGAGTAGAAGTCTATTTTCAGGCTAATTGGAATTTTAAAGTTTGTAATGAATTTTCATGCTCAGAGGGAGGTAAGGCTTTCTGTCCCTGAGTAGATGTGGACAGTCATTGGAATAAGACTGATTAGAAAGGAGATTTTGACAGTTTTTGTAATGGTGGCTGGGGTGTTTTTGAAGCTGTTTGATAGGAGTGGTAGAATGATTGGGGTGGATAGGGTTGCTAGGGTTAGTAGTATGAATGTGTTTAGGATTAGTGGTTGATCCATTACTTTCACTTGGATTTGCACCAAGATGACTGGTTCCTAAGACCATTGGATTACTATTATCCTTTGAAAGTAAGGGGACTGAGGTTTTAGACTCAGATGCGAGAGTTAGCAGTTCTTGTTGGTTTAACCTCCCCTCGGCAAGTAAGAAGGGTCTAACTTCTATCTTTAGAATCACAATCTAATGTTTGGGTTGAAACTATACTTGCATATGGGAAGTCCTGAAATAAGTTCAGGTTTTAAGATCAGTAAGATTATAGGGATTATGTGAAGGGCTATTAGGAGGTGCTCTCGTGTAGATGAGTTTTGGATGGAAGTAATATGTGATGGTAGTGTGCCTCGTTGGGTTATTATTAGCATGTATAGGGTGTATGAGGCAGTTAGTAAGATTGCAGTTCCTGTCAGAATGATTGTCAGCGAAGATCAGTTGAATAGGGCGATTACGATAGTAAGCTCTGCTATGAGGTTGGTTGTTGGTGGTAATGCCATATTTGTTAGGTTGGCTAGGAGTCATCAGGTAGCTATAAGGGGTAAGAGCGGTTGAAGTCCTCGCGTAAGTAGAAGGATTCGGCTGTGAGTGCGTTCGTAGTTTGTGTTGGCTAGGCAGAATAGCATGGAGGAGGTTAGGCCGTGGGAGACTATTAGGATTATTGCTCCTGAGAAGGCTCATTGGGTTTGAATTATGGTTGCGGCGATGACTAGTCCTATGTGGCTCACGGATGAGTAGGCGATTAAGGCTTTTAAGTCGATTTGTCGTAGACAGATAGCGCTTGTTATTAGTGCTCCTCATAGTGCTAGGACGATGAAGGGGTAATGTAGGTTGTTTAGGGACGGGTTTACTAGAATGGTGATTCGTATGATGCCGTATCCTCCTAGTTTTAGTAGTAGGGCGGCAAGTAGCATGGATCCAGCAATTGGGGCTTCTACATGGGCTTTGGGTAATCATAGGTGTAGTCCATATAATGGGGATTTTACTATGAAGGCTAGCAGGAGGGTTAGGCTACAAATTAGGCCTGTTCAAGAGCTTGATATTGATGGGTGTGAGAGTTTGAGTATTGGGAAATATAAAGTGCCGATTTGGTTGTGTAGGTGGAGAATGGTGATTAACAGGGGGAGGGAGCTGGCAAGTGTGTAGAATAGCAGGTAGATGCCGGCATTTAATCGTTCGGGCTGGTTTCCTCATCGTGTAATGAGGATTAAGGTTGGGATTAGGGTGGCTTCAAATGCGATGTAAAATAGTATGAGTTCTGAAGCCGAGAAGGCTAGTAGAATGAACGGTTGAACTAGGACGATTGTTGCGATAAAGGTTCGTTTACGGATGGTAGGTTCTTGTTCTAGGTGATTTTGGCTTGCTATGATTATGAGGGGTAGGAGTCAGCAAGATAGTACTAGTAGGGGAGAGGAAATTTGGTCGATAGAGGTTCAATGAGTTAGGCCTTTGTTTGGGTAGTATGTTGGGACTAATCATTGAAGGCTAATAGTGGCAATTAGTAGGCTGTGTGCTGTGGTGTTAGCTCATAGGTGTTTACGGGGGGAGAGGATGGTTAGCGGTAGGAGTATGATTGTTGGGATGATAATTTTTAGCATTGTAGTAGGTTGAAGTTGTGGAGGTGGTCGGAACCGTGAGTTCGGGTGGAGGCGACTAGTAGTGCTAGTCCAGTGCCTGCTTCGCAGGCAGAGAATGTTAGCATTAGAATAGGAAGAATGGTAGAGGATGATGTTTGGGTTTGGATGGGTCATATGGACAGGGCGATATACATGGATAGTATTATGCTTTCTAAACATAGTAGAGCTGAAATTAAATGTGTTCGGTGAAAAGCTAGACCTAGGCTGCTTAAGGTGAAGGCAGAGTAGAAGCTTAGATGTAGGGCAGACATTAAGAAAGTTATAGGGTGGGGACTATAATCTGTTGAGTCGAAATCAACTGTCTTAGTTAGACTAACTTTCTGTTATTCTGCTCATTCTAGTCCTCCTTGGGTTCATTCGTAGATTAGGCCTAGGGTGAGTAGGAGGATTAGGGTGGAGGCTCATACTAGTGTGGTAGTGGGGGATTGTAGCTGGATGGCCCATGGTAATGGTAGCAAGAGGGCGATTTCTAGGTCAAATAGTAAAAACAAGATCGCTACTAGGAAGAATCGAATTGAAAATGGCAGCCGGGCGGACCCTAGGGGGTCGAAGCCACATTCATATGGAGATAGTTTTTCTGGGTCCGGATTTATTTGGGCTAGCCAGAAGTTTAGTGCAGTTAAGATGATGCTCAGGGCTAGGGATATAACAATTATGAATAGGATTATGTTCATTACTCTTCTCTGGGTTTAAACCAGATTCTAAGGATTGGAAGTCGATTGTAATAAATATACTAGAAGAGTAAGATCCTCATCAGTAAATGGTTATGTAGAGGAATAATCATACAACGTCTACAAAGTGTCAGTATCAGGCTGCAGCTTCAAAGCCGAAGTGGTGTTTTGGTGTGAAGTGGAATTTGATTAGGCGCAGAAGGCATACTGAAAGGAAGATAGAGCCAATGATTACGTGCAGGCCGTGGAACCCAGTTGCGACAAAGAAGGTGGAGCCGTACACTCCATCGGCAATGGAGAAGGGGGCTTCGTAGTATTCCATGGCTTGTAGTGAGGTGAAGTAGAATCCTAAGAGGACTGTCAGAGTAAGGGCGTGGATGGCCTGTTTTCGGTTGGCTTCTATAATGCTGTGGTGGGCTCATGTGACTGTGACTCCTGAGGCTAGTAGGATGGCGGTGTTTAGGAGGGGCACGTCTATTGGGTTTAGTGGTTGGATTCCAGTTGGGGGTCATTGACCTCCTAGTTCTGGTGTTGGAGCTAGGCTGGAGTGGAAAAATGCTCAGAAGAACCCTAAGAAGAAGAATGCTTCTGATGTGATGAATAGCACTATTCCGTAGCGTAGGCCTTTTTGTACTGTTGGCGTGTGGTGTCCTTGGAAGGTGCTTTCTCGTACAATGTCACGTCATCATTGAAGTATAACTAAGGCAGTGGAGAGTAAGCCGGTAGCAAGTAGGTATGGTGAGTGAAAGTGAAATCACACGGTTAGGCCGGATGTGGTGAGGAGGGCGGCAGTTGCTCCGAGAATAGGTCATGGGCTTGGGTCGACTATGTGATAAGAGTGTGCTTGGTGTGCCATTGGGGTTCTAGATGTTTTCTTGTAAGTACAGGCTTAGTAGGAGGACAAAGACGTAGGCTTGAATTATAGCTACTGCTACTTCTAGGATTGTTAATAGGAATAGGATGATTAATGTGAGGAGTGAAATTGCTGGTATTGTTGAGAACAGGGCGACTGTGGCTGTGGAGATAAGTTGAATGAGGAGGTGGCCTGCTGTGAGGTTGGCTGTTAGGCGTACACCCAGGGCTAGAGGGCGAATAAGGAGGCTAATTGTCTCGATTAGGATTAAGGCCGGGATTAGTGGGGTGGGGGTGCCTTCTGGGAGAAGATGACCTAAGGAGGCTGATGGTTGGTTCCGCAGTCCTGTTAGTAGTGTGGCCAGTCATAGGGGGAAGGCTAGGGCTAGGCTTATGGATAGTTGGGTGGTTGGAGTAAACGTATAAGGTAGTAGACCTAGCAGGTTGATTAGTAGTAGGAAGATTATTAGCGATGTTAGAATTAGGGCTCATTTGTGGCCTTTGTTGTTCAGTGGTATTATTAGCTGTTTTGCTACTGTGTTAATGAATCATAGCTGTAGGGCGGAAAGTCGGCTAGTGACTCATCGGTTACTTAGGGATGGTAGGAGCAGGGCTGGGAATGTCAGTGCAATTAGGATTAGGGGGATTCCAAATAAGGATGGACTTGAGAATTGGTCGAAAAAGCTTAGGTTCATGGTCAAGTTCAAGGGGTGGTGGTTGTAGTTACAGGTGGTTTGCTAGATGGAGGGTTTGTAGAGACGAATGAGAGGAGTTTGGGTTGGATGATTATGGAGAAGGTTAGTCATGAAGTTAGCATGATAAAAAATCATGGGTTTGGGTTTAGCTGAGGCATATCATTAAGGAGGATGTATGTTCCTCTTTTTCTAGCTTAAAAGGCTAGCGCTGATGCATAGCTTCTTAATGATTAGGATGAGAGTAGGGAGGATCAGTCTTCGAAGTTGGCGAGTGGAGCGGACTCGACTACGATTGGTATGAAGCTGTGATTGGCTCCGCAGATTTCTGAGCATTGGCCGTAGAAGACTCCTGGTCGAGTAGCAGTGAATGAGGTCTGGTTGAGTCGTCCTGGAATTGCGTCGGTTTTAACACCTAGGCTTGGGACGGCCCATGAGTGTAAGACGTCATCAGCAGTGACAATTACTCGAACTGGCGATTCTATTGGGACGACTACGCGATGGTCCACTTCTAGGAGTCGGAAGTGGCCTAGTGGTAGATCTGCGGTAGGGGTTATGTAAGAGTCGAATGTTAGGTCTTTGAAGTCTGTGTATTCATAGGATCAGTATCATTGGTGTCCGATGGCTTTTAGGGTTAGGTCTGGCTCGTTAATTTCGTCTATTATATATAGGATTTGTAGGGATGGGAGGGCGAGCATGATTAGGACTACTGCAGGTAGGATTGTTCAGACTAGTTCGATTTCCTGAGCATCTACTGTAGTTGATGATAGTTTTTCAGTGAGTATCAGAGTTAGAAGATAAAGGACTAGGCTGCAGATGGCTATGGCAGTTATTAAGGCATGATCGTGGAACTCTACGAGTTCTTCTATGATAGGGGATGAAGCGTCTTGGAAGCCGAATTGTGAGTGGTTGGCCATGTGTGTTGAGGTGTACTGGGCTTTCACCTGTAATTTAGTCTTGACAAGACTATGTAATGGTTTTACTAACACCTCTGATGAGAAAGAAGCATAAGTGGTATGTATGCGGTTGGCTTGAAACCAACATATGGGGGTTCGACTCCTTCCTTTCTTGGACTTGGACGAAAGCAGGCTCTTCGAAGGTGTGGTGTGGTGGTGGGCAGCCGTAAATTCATTCAATGTTTGTGTTGACTAGCTCTGGTTGTAGGGCTTTGCGTTTGGATGCAAAGGCTTCTCAGATAATGAACACTAGTATGATTACGGCTGTTATAGAGATTAGTGATCCCACTGAGGAGATAGTGTTTCATAGTGTGTAGGCGTCTGGATAGTCTGAGTAACGTCGTGGTATACCAGCTAGTCCTAGGAAGTGTTGAGGGAAGAATGTGAGGTTTACTCCCACAAATATTACTCCGAAGTGAGCTTTGGCTCATGTGGAGTGTAGGGTATATCCGGTAAATAGCGGGAATCAGTGGGTGAAACCCGCTAGAATGGCAAATACTGCTCCTATGGATAGGACGTAGTGGAAGTGAGCAACTACGTAGTAGGTGTCATGTAGAGCAATGTCTAGTGAAGAGTTCGCCAGGATGATTCCCGTTAGTCCTCCAATGGTGAATAGGAAGATGAAGCCTAGGGCTCATAGTATCGGTGGATCTCATTTGATTGTACCTCCGTGAAGAGTTGCTAGTCAGCTGAATACTTTGATTCCGGTTGGGATGGCAATGATTATGGTGGCGGAAGTAAAGTATGCTCGAGTGTCCACGTCTATTCCTACTGTGAATATGTGATGAGCTCATACGATGAAGCCTAGGAAGCCGATGGATAGTATTGCTCATACTATTCCTATGTAGCCGAATGGTTCTTTTTTTCCTGCGTAGTAGGCCACGACGTGAGAGATAATTCCGAATCCTGGCAGGATGAGGATATAGACCTCTGGATGTCCAAAAAATCAGAATAGGTGCTGGTACAGTACTGGGTCTCCTCCTCCTGCTGGGTCAAAGAAGGTGGTGTTGAGGTTGCGATCTGTGAGGAGCATGGTAATTCCAGCAGCAAGAACGGGTAGGGATAGAAGTAGTAGTACTGCTGTAATTAGGACGGATCACACGAATAGGGGGGTTTGGTATTGGGACAGGGCAGGTGGTTTTATGTTGATTGCTGTTGTGATAAAGTTGATTGCCCCTAGGATAGAGGAGATACCTGCTAAGTGGAGGGAAAAGATAGCTAGGTCAACTGAAGCTCCGGCGTGAGCTAGATTTCCAGCTAGAGGGGGGTAAACAGTTCATCCTGTTCCTGCTCCTGCTTCTACTGTTGAGGAGGCTAGTAGGAGTAGGAATGATGGGGGGAGGAGTCAGAAGCTTATGTTGTTTATTCGTGGGAAGGCTATGTCTGGGGCTCCAATTATAAGTGGAACTAGTCAGTTTCCAAATCCCCCGATTATGATTGGCATGACTATGAAGAAGATTATTACGAAAGCATGGGCGGTGACGATGACATTGTAAATTTGATCGTCTCCTAGTAGGGCACCAGGTTGACCTAGTTCTGCTCGAATGAGGAGGCTTAGGGCGGTACCGACTATTCCGGCTCATGCGCCAAAGATTAAGTACAGTGTACCAATGTCTTTGTGGTTGGTTGAAAATAGTCATCGGTTAATGAAAGTCATAGGTAAGATGGCTGAGTGTATAAGCGTTAGGCTGTAGTCCTTTTTACAGAGGTTGAATTCCTCTTCTTATCGACTCTGTAGTGAAGTTCATAGTGAGTTGCAAGCTCATTGATGCGCATTGATAGTGTGCCGGGGTCTGTTAGGCAGAAGCTCGTTGGTTTGGGCATATAGCTGTTAACTATGGTATCATGGGATCGAAGCCCATCTGTCTAGTGATGTAAGGTTCTAGCTTAATTAAAGCATCTGAGTTGCATTTAGGAGATGCAGGGTAATGTCCTGCGAATCTTAGCAGAAACTAAGAGGGTTTAACTCTTGTCTAAGGCTTTGAAGGCCTTCGGTTTAGGTAATCCTAAGTTTCTTTAGATGATAGTAAGGAGTATAGGGGAAGTAGGGAGGAGCATGATGGATAGGGTGGTTGAGATGGCGATGAGGGTATTGGTTGCCTTTTTATTGTGCCATTGTTTCATGTGGTTTGTGGTATGAGGGGGAAGCGTGATTGTTGCGCAGTATGCGAGGCGTAAGTAGAAGAATAGTCCTAGCAGTGATAGGAGGGAGATGATAGCTGCTGCTGGGGCCATGTCCTGTTTGGTTAGTTCTTGAATAATAAGTCATTTTGGGAGGAAGCCGGTCAGAGGGGGGAGGCCAGCTAGAGATAGAAGTGTGAGCAGTAAAACTGCGCTAAGTGAGGGTGCTTTTGTTCATGCAGTCATTAGGGTTGGTAAGCTCAGGGCTTTTATTGAGTTTAGGGCTAAGAATACTGCTGTAGTTATTAGGGCGTATAGGTAAAAGTTTAGGAGGGTAAGTTTAGGGTTGTAGGTGATGATAATGGCCATTCAGCCCAGGTGTGAGATAGAGGAGAAGGCTATGATTTTTCGGACTTGTGTCTGGTTCAGCCCCATTCACCCTCCTAGTGCTGCGGAGAGGATGGCCATGGTAGTGAGTAGGGTTGGGTTTAATGATTGGTAGGTCATGAGGAGTAGGGTGATTGGTGGGAATTTTATGACAGTTGATAGGAGAAGTCCAGTGATGAGGGGAGACCCCTGCAGTACTTCTGGGAACCAGAAGTGGAATGGTACTAGTCCTAGTTTGATTGAGATGGCAGCAGTTAGGATTAGGCATGATGTTGGATGGGTTAGCTGGGCAATGTCTCATTGTCCAGTATGTCATGCATTAGTTATGCTGGAGAATAGTACTAGGGCCGAAGCAGTTGCTTGGACTAGAAAGTACTTAGTTGCGGCTTCGATTGCCCGGGGATGGTGGGATTTTGAGATTAGGGGGAGAATAGCTAGTGTGTTAATTTCGAGGCCGGCCCAGGCCATGGCTCAGTGGTTGCTTGAAATTGTAATGGTAGAGCCTAGTAACAGGCTAGTGATGAAGATTAGTTTTGCTTGGGGATTCATTAGTAGGGGAAGGGGTTAAACCATCATTTTCGGGGTATGGGCCCGATAGCTTGCTTAGCTGACCCTACTAGAAAATAATATAAGGGAAGTATGGAGGGTTTTGATCCCTCCTGTGTAGGTTCGATTCCTACTTTTCTAAGTTTTAGGAAATGAGAGGATTGGTGCACCTCTATGTTCACTTTATCATAGTGACCCTTTAGAATGTTCAGGCACATTTCCTGGGGCTTCTCAGGTTTGGTGGTAGGCCTGCGTAGCAAATTGGTATGCTGATGTGCCATAGACATAGGGCGAGTGTAAGTGGGAGGAAGTTTTTTCATAGGAGGTGTATAAGTTGGTCGTATCGAAATCGTGGGTAGGAGGCGCGAACTCACAGAAATCCGGCAGATAGTAGCAGTGTTTTTGTAGCTAGGATTATTGGGAAGAGCTCTTGCGGAGGGTTGAATATGCTCGGGTTGAAGAACAGGATGGCGGTCAGTGTATTCATAAGTATGATGTTGGCGTATTCGGCTAGGAAGAATAGGGCGAATGGCCCTGCTGCATATTCTACGTTGAATCCTGAGACTAGTTCTGACTCCCCTTCTGTAAGGTCGAAGGGGGCTCGGTTTGTTTCAGCTAGCGTGGATACGTATCACATTATAGCGAGAGGTCAGCAGGAGAAGATTAGGTAGAGTGGCTCTTGGGTGGTTGCGAGGGTGCTTAGGGTGTAGTTTCCGCTGAGTAGGACGATGGATAGCAGGATGATTGCTAGGGTCACTTCGTATGAAATAGTTTGGGCTACTGCTCGTAATGCACCGATTAGGGCGTATTTTGAGTTGGAGGCTCATCCAGACCATAGGATAGAATACACTGCTAGGCTCGACATAGTCAAGATAAATAATAGACCCAGGTTAAGATCTGCCAAAGAGAATGGAATGGGAAGAGGGATTCAGATGGAGATTGCTAGGAGAAGGGCCAGTATGGGGGTGGTAATGAAGAGGACTGGGGAGGATGTGGAGGGTCGAATTGGCTCTTTGATGAACAGTTTGATTCCGTCTGCTAAGGGCTGTAGAAGTCCGAATGGGCCTACAACATTTGGACCTTTTCGACCCTGTATGTAGCTTAGAATTTTTCGTTCTACTAGGGTTAAGAAGGCTACGGCAACTAGAATGGGAATAGCATAGGAAAGGGCTATGATGAGGTTGATTAGGATGGGGTGGTTGATCATGGGGTAAGCTAGGGAGAGGATTTGAACCTCTGGTTTAAAGGACTTAAGCCTTTTGCATTTTCCGAGCTCTGCCACGCTAGCTAGTCCTTTTCTAGGACGTGGTTGTGGACTGATAGCCTTTTGTAATTTAGTTGGATTCATTACTTAAGGCGAAGGCTTGCTTGTGGTATTGGCCTCACTTTTCCTATCCTTTCGTACTGGGAAGAGTTCATCATAGATAGAAACCGACCTGGATTACTCCGGTCTGAACTCAGATCACGTAGGACTTTAATCGTTGAACAAACGAACCCTTAGTAGCGGCTGCACCACTAGGATGTCCTGATCCAACATCGAGGTCGTAAACCTCCCCGTCGATACGGACTCTCAAGGGAGATTGCGCTGTTATCCCTGGGGTAGCTTGGTCCATTGGTCAATTATATTGGATCTGGATGCTATTAGCACGTTGAGGGGTCGCTCTCAGTCTAGAGGTATGGTCTAATTTTTGGAGGATTTGTTTTTCTCCAAGGTCGCCCCAACCGAAAAATGCAGGCCAGTGACTATAAATGCGTGAACCCGGTGGGAGTGGATGTGTTATAGAATGGCTGCTGATTTTGAAGTTCCACAGGGTCTTCTCGTCTTATGTGGTTATCCCTGCTTTCGCACAGGGAGATCAATTTCACCGATCGCCTGTAAGAGACAGTTAAGACCTCGTTTAGCCATTCATACGGGCCTCGATTTACGAGGCAATTGATTGCGCTACCTTTGCACGGTTAGGATACCGCGGCCGTTAAACGTCATGTCACCGGGCAGGCATCACCTTCAATACTTGTTTGTGTTTGCTGAAGGCTATGTTTTTGGTAAACAGTCGGGCCTTGACGTGTTTGCCGAGTTCCTTTTACAGGTTTTAATCTTTCTTACGGACGCTCCTCTGTCGGGTTAACAATGTGCCTGATACTCTGCTTGTTTGATTGTTCGTATCTTGGTGATTTGTTAATAATGTACAGATGTAAGCTTGCGTCGTAGAGGGAGGACCCTGGTTACTCATTCTAGCATTAATTCTCCTATTTAAATATAGGTTAGCCTGTTAATGATGAGGGAGTCATATAGTTGTTATATTTTTCGAGTGAAGAGCTTTGACGCACTCTTTGTTGATGGCTGCTTAAGGGCCCACAGTAGGTCTTTCTAAAGGTTATTTATCCGCTCGTAGAGATTGTATTCTTTTTTAAAGGAGCTGTACCCCCTTTAAATAGCCCTTAATTCGCTTCATTAGGGTTTGTGAGTTTCCTTGGAGAAGAATTAAGAGTGAACTAAGATTCGTTTCACAGGCAACCAGCTATCACCCAGCTCGATTGGCTTTTCACCTCTACTAGTAAGTCATCCCACTCTTTTGCTACAGAGACGGGTTCGCTCAATATAGCTGCTCACAAGTAGCTCGCTTAGGTTTCGGGGTGGCAAACTTCAATTCATTTTGCTTGGTTTTTCTTGCTAGACCATGATGCAAAAGGTACAAGGGTTGATCTTTGCTGTTTATAGCTTGACTTATTCACTATTATTTCATCTTTCCCTTACGGTACGTAATCTCTATCGCTCCAATGGGTGTCTTTTCTATCGCCTATACTAGGACTGGTAAATGCTTTAGTTTGGTGTGTGGAGTAGCTTTGTTATTCCAGGTCAATGTAATTGGGCTAGAATTTGGCATCAAGACGATCTGGTGTTAGCAGACATCTTCCAGGTGTAAGCTGGATGCTTTTATTAAAGCTACGTCTTGGTAGTCTAAGTGCACCTTCCGGTACACTTACCTTGTTACGACTTACCTCATCTTTAGCTGGATAACGTATTAATGTATTGGGATTGGGGTCGCTTGTGAGGAGGGTGACGGGCGGTATGTACGTGCCCCAGAGCCGGCTTAAAGAGGGCTTGATTATCCCACTTTACTGCTAAATCCGCCTTCCAGAGGCTATTTCATGCCCCTTTGCCGTGATGTTCTAATCTAGAAAATGTAGCCCATTGCCTCCATTCCATAGGCTATACCTTGACCTGTCTTGCTAGTGGGAAAGGACTATTGCGCTCACTGTTGAACCATCAGGGGGGGTGGGCTGGCGACGGCGGTATGTAGGCTGATTCGTGCAAGGAATGGTCAGGTAGATCGTGGATCATCGATTACAGAACAGGCTCCTCTAGGTGGGTTTGGGGCACCGCCAAGTCCTTAGAGTTTTAAGCGTTTATGCTCGTAGTTCTCGGGCGGATGCTCAAGTAGATCAGGGCATCAAGATTTAGGGCTAGGCATAGTGGGGTATCTAATCCCAGTTTGGGCCCTAGCTTTCGTGGATTTCAATTAATCGTTGGACTAAGATCTTCTTTGGTAGTTGGCCTTATGAGCATCTTGGGCTTGTTACGGCTCAGTTGCTTTTTAATCTTAGTTACTTGGATAACATGCGACCACCCTTTACGCCGTTATAATGTTGATTTGGGTCTCCTGTCTGACCGCGGTGGCTGGCACAGGATTTACCGACCCTTAAATTGCTATAACTAAGTCAAGTTTACACTCATTGCTTAATGTTAACTACTGCTGAGGACCCGTGGGGGCGTGGCAAGTGCTAGGCGTCTTGGGCTACCAAATTGGGGTGTGCCTGATACCCGCTCCTATCGACTTGGTTAAAGGGTGCCTAGGGCATCTACACTGGAATGCGGATACTTGCATGTATATATTTAGCAAAAACCAACAGTAAGGTTAGGACTAAGTCTTTTGTCCATGGGTGTTTGTGGCAGCCATCTTGACATCTTCAGTGTCATGCTTTGCTATAAGCTACATGGAC